CCAATAGAAGCCAGCCCTACAGCCAATCCAGCAGCAATAACGGAAGCGGCAGAAATCAGTGGATTCATTGTAAGCTCCTCGTATAAAAAGAAAGAAATGGTTAATGATACAAGCAATCAATGAATTATGACTTATTATTCCTAAGATCCATCCAGCCGAACTAACTCGGAACTCTCAATTAAAGTAATGAGATTATTGAATGAGCAGAACTGCTTAGATCGCGCGTTTTTTGTTCCTATCCATGGAGTCTTTATCAATCCATAAGGGCCTAGTTCTTCCATTTCATTTATTTGTTCCGAACCATTCTTTCAATTCAATTCTGCACTCTTTATCTTCTATATGCTTATGCTTGATTTCATCTGTTTATTCATTCGACCCCGACGAAACAGAAGGACTTCGGTTGTTATTGTAATTCCTATCTAAACTCATGGTGGGTTAGGAAAGTCAATAAGAAAGATATATGAATAGTTCATATATAACTAGTATATATAAATAGAAATATTACATATACATGGCTTTCTTCCATAACGTAAACAAAAAATTCACATCGTATATTCAACCCGATTCTAGAAGAATTCTTTGAAAATACAGAAGAATTGCCTTCTAGGCATTAAATTCCATATACCCAGTTCGGTCCCACCCCCAACCCCTTTTTTATGAGTCTAGTTTGTAAATTAGGGGTTTCCTTTTTATACCGCATTAATACAAGCATGAATACAAACGGACGAATTCGTTAGTTACATATCAATACAAGATTGGAGATCCAATTGCATGCAATTCATTCGAATTTTGATCAATCCTTGAATTGAATGAAATCCAATATTTGAGGGGGTATGACACAGGTGGGTCAAACAGAAATAGTAGGAAAACTCTTTTTTAGATCTTGTTCCTTTTTGACAATCGAATTCCATAATATCGTAATCTTTTTTACTACTACTCTAAATCATCCATACCCTAACCCTATATTTATTGTATCTCTATCTGTTACAATAGGGGCTTATCTTAACCGCCCATTTTTGAAAGAGAGTCAATGATGACCCTCCATGGATTCCCCTATATAAGCCGCGGCTAAAGTTGCGAAAATTAGGGCTTGAATACCACTTGTAAATAATCCAAGGAACATGACAGGTATAGGAACTACTGAAGGTACTAAAGAAACAAGAACAACAACTACTAATTCATCCGCCAATATATTACCAAAAAGTCGAAAACTAAGTGATAAGGGTTTTGTGAAATCTTCTAGGATGTTAATTGGTAAAAGTATTGGAGTTGGTTGAATATATTTACCGAAATAACCCAACCCCTTTTTTGTAAGACCCGCATAGAAATAGGCTACTGACGTGAGTAAAGCTAAAGCAACAGTAGTATTTATATCATTCGTGGGTGCGGCTAACTCCCCATGAGGTAACTGTATGATTTTCCAAGGTAAAAGAGCCCCCGACCAGTTGGAAACAAAAATAAATAAGAACATCGTTCCAATAAAAGGAACCCAAGGACCATACCCCTCTCCAATTTGGGTTTTGCTCAAGTCTCGAATGAATTCAAGGACATATTCGAAAAAATTCTGACCGTCGGCCGGAATGGTTTGTGGATTCCGAACAGCGAGAGTAGCGGAACCTAATAAAATAGCAATTACGAACCAAGAAGTAATGAGTACTTGGGCATGTACTTGGAAACCTCCTATTTGCCAATAGAAATGTTGGCCTACTTCTACACCGGATATATCGTATAACCCTTTTAGTGTGTTGATGGAACACGGTAGAACATTCATATTGCCCTCTGACAGAAATAGAACTTAAAAAGGAATTATTTTGATTCAACCATCGCTTTATCGATTCGCCTACTTTAATGGAATTGTCTATTTCGGATGCCCAGTCATTTTGATCTCTTTTTTGATATTCAGGATATAGTAACCGGTTCTATAAATCCATCGAATTCGCGAAGTAATTGACTTATCTTATTATTGATCAACGATTTCTTATCTAGCTAGAACGACCCTTACAAATTGCGGATACTAATTTGTTGAGAATGAATCGAATTGAAGCTATAGCGTCATCATTGGCTGGAATCGAAATATCTGCAAGATCTGGGTCACAATTTGTATCGATTAAACAAATTGTTGGAATTCCCAAAGTGACACATTCTCGAAGAGCCGTATAGTCTTTTTGCTGATCAACGATGATTACAATATCAGGCAGCTCCGTCATATATTTGATGCCGCCCAGGTATGTTTGTAAATGAGATAATTCTCTCTTCAACATTGCTGCATCTCTTTTCGGAAGACGGTTGAGTCTTCCCGTCTTTTGTTCCACTCTCAAGTCCCTAAACTTACGAAGTATTGTTTCCGTAGTGGACCAATTCGTTGACATACCACCAAGCCATTTTTTATTAACATAATGACATCGAGCCCTTATTGCGGCCAATGCTACTAAAGCGGCCGCTTTATTTTTTGTACCAACGATTAAGAATTGTTTTCCCCGCCTTGCGGCATCAAAAACTAAATCACAAGCTTCTAATAAAAAACGAGCAGTTCGAGTAAGATTTGTAATATGAATACCTTTACGCTTTGCAGAGATGTAAGGTGCCATTCTAGGATTCCACTTCCTAATACCATGACCAAAATGAACTCCTGCTTTCATCATCTCTTCCAAATGGATGTTCCAATACCTTCTTGTCATTTCTCCCCCCCACTTCCTCTTTTTTTAAGACGAGGTACCCTGAAATAAAAAATTGTTCCGATGGAACCTTTCTACCGGAAATTGAATGATGATACACGGCCCAAGCCATGAATTCCTTTCTATTCGTTCTTTTTTTTTTTTAACAAACGAACGGGCCTGCTAGTTAAAGTGAAATTCAAAGAATAAATCTGCTCTTAGGAATCTGTAAATCCCATAAATTCTTGTTTGGTAAATGATTGTTCTGATGTATCGTGAAAATTGGGGGGGGGCAAGAATCAAATAATTTTTTGTGGTGGAACAAAATATCTCCCATGCCTCCCTCGAATAGATTCTTCTTTTCGATCTCCAAAGAAATGTTGCTGTGTTGACTTAAACGGTGCACGAATCCTTTGAATCCGGTACCAACAGGTACCATACCCCCCAGAACAACATTCTCTTTCAAGCCTTTCAACCAATCGATACGACCTCGTAGAGCGGCTTTTGCTAAAACCCGAGCAGTTTCTTGAAAACTCGCTTCCGATATGAAACTTTGAGTATTCAGAGACGCCCTCGTTATTCCCAATAAGGCGGCTCGGTAACAGATCGCTTCTTCCAAAGCGCGCCCCGTTCGTTCCGCCCGCAACAATCCAATGAATTCGCCAGGTGAAAAAACATTCGACATTCCATCTTCTGAAACCAACACTTTTGATGTTATTTGACGTACAATAATTTCTATATGCCTATTATGTATCTGCACTCCCTGGGATCGATAAACCTTTTGAATCTTATTAACCAAAGATATACGACTTTGCGCTATGGTTAGCTCAGCGCCAATCAGGAATCCCCAAGGAATCCCAAGAATTCTTGTTATACGTCCCCTCCAACCCTCAACTCGTTTTTCTAAGTTCATTGATATTGAATCAATCGAACGAACCTCTAACACCTGTTCTACTTTTGGAAGACCTTGCGTTATATCACCAGATCTCGATTTTTCATATATAAATGTAACTAATGTATTTCCTTTGTAAAGGATTTCCCCATAATGGCCATGAACGGTTGCTCCTGGAGTAGCCAAATAGGGCTTTGCAGATCTTATTACTAAAGAGTCAACATGAACAATTAGAACCTGCCCCGACTTTAGATAGGGCCCATATTTCGATATGCATACATTTTCACAAAAAAACTGTCCAAGGCTTATTATTGTCGATGTTTCTTCACAATAATCGTGATGGAGAAAATACCAATTCCAATTGAATGGATTCAAAATCATGTTACTGCATGGATCGGGATTATAAATTCTCCCATTTTCATCCATTAAATAATATTTAAGTATTTGGAAAGTCCGTTTGAAATTGTCAAGCAGCAAATGTTTATTTATCAAGATCTGATTATGAGTTATTAAATAGGAAAATGAAAAAAAATTCCTAATTTTAGGGACAATTCCTAAAGGACCCAACGAATTCCTAATTGTAAGTAGCGTATCCCTTTTATTTGATTTTTTTCTCACTTTGTTGTTATATTTCAAAGCGTTGAATGGACCTATTCGGAAACAATTAGATGATGACAAAGTTATCAAAGACTGGCATTCCTTATTTCTATTCAACAACGTACGAATAGTTCCTTGATGACGGGTAAATGATTGTTTAATCCTTGCCTTGGCATAAAAAGGATGGAGATGGGTGCGATCTGATCCATTAGTGGGGATCCATCCCGAACCTGCCGGATCATTCCTTTTTCGGGTATACGAAATAGAGGGTTTGACTAAGTCCATTCTTATGAAATCTCGAATCAGATCATTTACCCTTACCTCAACAAAGGACGCATGAACCTCTTCTATATCTATAGAAGAATCTTTTTTGTCTTGGTCCCAATTCACTACTAAACAAGTTCGAACTAATTGAATATTTGTGTGAGAAATTCCGCGAATTGGTTGGCCATTTCCATAAAGGATATAATTGACAACCCGAAGTTGCACATTGTCCCTTTCCTGCAAGGGGTCGTGGGGGAAAAGCGTTGCTAAATTTATCCCGCCCGCTGTTTCATATGTGACTACGGGTCGAACTAAAACAAAATACTTTTTTTTTGTAGGTGTGATCCGTTGGACATAGATCCAATTTTTCAAATTTTTCGATTCCTTAGAATTTTTTTTTATCGTTCCCGGTGATATTAAGATGCCGCTGTGCCAGGATATCTTATCTGTCTCTCCAGGAAAGTAGATATCCCCAGAAAATATTTTGAGTTCCATCTTTTTTTTTTTTTTCTCCACTCGGACCAATCCGCCTACCCGGCTTCTTCTATTGAAAGTAATTCGTGTATCTACTCCAATGATACTGTTGTTCCGTACCATTATGGAAGAGGATCCGGGTAATATATGCACTTCCTCGGGAATGAAAAAAAATCGATCCATTTTCATTTGGCATTTTGGCCGAAATTCTTTTGTTTCAATCAAATCCTCATTTTTGACGATTGAATCCACCTCTAGAGTCCCATATTTAGTAATTCCCGAACTCTTTCTTCTGTATCGGGGATCGTCGAAATAAGCAAGAATACTATTTCTACGGAAAATCCCGTTTATGGGTATTTCAATCGAGATACCCGAACGGGATTTTTTTTTTTTTTCTTGATTAGGTTGTAATGGAATGATTAATCTATTTCTTCGCCTCTTTGCCAATAAATCAGAATTCTCGTCAAGAATGGCAGGATATATGAAATTAGAATGGCCGTTACATATGATTCGATCAGGTCCTGAATAATCAAGAACCCGCTCCCCCCTTTTACCATAAGGATCCAACCCAAACAATTTGTGTCTCACTTGATCATTAGTCACTGAAAGATTAGAAATATATTTGCGTTCGGCAGAAAGAGAATGCATATTTATTTGATCTTGATCCTTGTCGAGCGAAAGGGGCGCTATACTGGATCTGTACAGAACTCCTGCTAATATCCACAAATGCCCCGTTTTTGGTAAGAGATGAACATTACCATATGTAGATTCGGGTGCATGGTATACAGCGGTACTCCAGTGCATTTCTCCCTCTGAGTCAGAATAAATATGTTTTCGAACCCTCTCTTTAAAATTTAAGGTAGATGCTTCCGCGCGAATCTCAGCAATCACTTGTTCTGATTCGACATATTGATCATTTTTAACTAAAATAATACTTTTGGGTGGAATATTTACATTATGTAGAATATCTTGACCCTCGATAGTTACATAGAGATCTATATAACATAGAAAAGCGGGATATCCATGACGCGTACGTGTGGGATGAACTAAATCTTCATTGAATTTTATTTTTCCATTCTCAGGAGCTCGTACATGTTCTGCAGTACCGCCCGTGAATACTCCACCGGTATGAAAAGTTCTTAATGTTAGTTGAGTCCCCGGTTCTCCAATAGATTGACCCGCAATAATACCTACTGCTTCTCCCAATTCGACCAGGTCTCCATGAGTGGGACTCCGACCATAACATAATCGGCAGATCCAAGAGGTGCTCCTGCAAGTAAAGGGGGTTCGAATAGATATTGGTTGTGCCCGAAAGGTTATGAATTGATTCACAAGTCGAATCCCAATATCTTGATTTCGAATGGCAATGCATCGTGAACCTATATATATATCGTCTGCTAAGACACGACCAATTAATGTTTGGATAAAAATCGTTTCTGTTATCATCCCGTTTCGAGGACTCACAGAAATACCTCGAACAGTGCCGCAATCTGTTCTACGTACCACAATGTGTTGAACGACTTCAACAAGCCTGCGCGTGAGGTATCCAGCATCTGATGTTCGTACAGCAGTATCCACAACCCCTTTGCGAGCTCCGTAGCAGGAAATAATATATTCCGTTAAAGAGAGTCCTTCACGTAAATTGCTTTGAATGGGTAAATCAATCATTTGTCCTTGAGGATCCGACATCAATCCTCTCATACCTACTAATTGATGTACCTGAGATGCATTTCCTCTAGCTCCCGAAAAAGACATTATATGGACTGGATTAGAAGGATCGGTCATCCTAAAATTAGGATTCATTTCTTGTCGTAAATATTCACTTGTGGCATACCAGATCTCGATGGATTGACGTAATTTTTCTACCGCGTGTACATTCCCAAAATGATGGTGTTTTTCCAAAATGAAACTTTGTTGTTCAGCATCCTGTACTAGCCATCCCTTAGAGGGTATTGTTAAAAGATCCTCAATTCCTAATGAAATGGATGTAGCAGTGGCTTGCTGGAAACCCAGAGTTTTTATTTGATCCAAGATATGTGATGTATATGCCATTCCAAAGTGATCTATTAACCGGCTAATAAGTCGTTTCATGGCCGTTCCATCTATCGCTTTATTGTGAAAGACTAGATCGGCCCGTTCTGCCATAAGTACCTCCCTATTCAGTTGAGTCGGATTCGACAATGGGTTTGAGTCAGTGATTCGAAGACTGCCTTTCCTCGATCTTGATTAGCGCAGAAATTCACGAATTCTAATACTAGTTGAGGCGGGGAGAAATTATCATGGGATGGGGATCCTAGAATTTTTCGCTTACGTACTATATGAGCAAGCCCGGCAAAACCCTTGTATGGCTTCTTCTATCTCTCGATAAAAAGAAATATGACCAACAGTGGTTCGAATGTCTATACAAAGTATTTCTTTTTGGACATTTCTTACTATTAGATAGTGACCATAAATCTCATGATAGGTACCAAAAGATTCACATTGAACTTCGATAGGAACTTCTCTTGGTGCAATGACGCGTTGATCTAGTCGCCACCGAAGCCACAAAGGACTATCTAAATGGATTCGTTTCTGCCGATAAGCTCCAAGTGCATCATAGGAACTACAAAAATAGGGTTCTTTTGTATACTTATGGTTATTCTCGTTAATTTTTTCATTTTGAGAGTTTCTGTGATTCCATGGATTATACCTATTTGCCCAAATACCTCGGCGATTCCCGATCGTTAATACATAGAGTCCCATAAGCATATCTTGCGTTGGTACGGAAATGGGATCTCCAATAGCTGGAGACAAAAGATTCATATGAGAAAACATAAGTAAACGAGCCTCCGCTTGCGCCTCCAAAGATAAAGGTATATGAACAGCCATTTGATCCCCATCAAAGTCTGCATTGAATCCTTTACAAACTAATGGATGTAAACAAATAGCACGCCCTTCCACTAAAATGGGTTGGAATGCCTGTATGCCTAATCTATGCAAAGTGGGTGCTCTATTCAGCAATACAGGATGCCCCTGCATAACTTCTTGCAGGATTTCCCACACAATGGGTGCTTTTTCCCGAATTTGACTTTTAGCAACTCCTATGTTGGAAGCAACGTGTTGTCTGATTAGACCACGAATTACAAATGTATGGAAAAGCTCGATGGCTATTTCGCGAGGCAATCCACATCGATGTAATGAAAGCGAGGGGCCCACGACAATGACGGAGCGCCCCGAATAATCAACCCGTTTACCAAGCAGAGTCTCGCGAAATCTTCCTTCTTTTCCTTCAATTACATCTGAAAACGATTTGTAAACCCTATTATGACCGTCCCTAATTGGTTGTCCGTGCATCCCATTATCAAGAAGGGAATCCACGGCTTCTTGTATTAATTTCTCCTGGGACATTACTAATTCCTCTGGGGTAGATCTACTTGTTGTTAATAGATCGATAAGAGTATTGTTCCGATAGAGAACTCTTCGATAGAGTTCATTAATATCCGAACTCATTAGTTTACCCCCATCGATCTCAATGATCGGTCTCAATTCGGGAGGAAGAACCGGCAATAGGCACAAAACCATCCGTTCTGGTTCTACGTTTGTTCGAATAAAATGCTTAGCTAATTCCATACGTCTAACCAAAAAATCCTTTCTTCTTCCAATTTTTCTATCTTCCCATTCATCCCCGGTGGGCCCTTCTTCACCTAATTCTTTCCATTCCAACGATGAAGAATCTATAATAAGTCGCAAATCCAGATCGGCCAATTGTTCTCTGATAGCACTTGCTCCAGTAGATATTTCTCGATTTCGAAATGTATCGAAGCCTGGGGTAGTCAAAAAAAGTGCGATACTGCATTTCCATGATTGGATTTCATATTCGAACGAACCTCGTAATCGTAAGAAAGTCGGTTTTTTAGCTATGGGCCTAGCAAAAGCGAAATTGGGATAGGTTCCTATAGGATTTCCCCCCTTCAAAATCGGACGTGAAGGTTTCCTCTCATCCGGCTCAAGTAGTTACACCAAAAAAAGATAAAGAGAGGGGTTCTCGCTTTCCCATTTTTTTCTATCTATAAAACCAAAGATCTACTCCTTACTCAAGTTCCCGGTGAGTACCAACCAACATTTCATTAATTTATTCTTCCTTTTAGTCATATCTTTGATTTCGATTTTCTGAATTCCTTATTCATCTTCATCAATTAAATAAATGAAACGAAATGTGAAATTCTTGAGTAGTCTACTTCCCTTCGAATGAGGAATCCTGTTCTTAAAAGAATACCTTGGAACCCATAAGGGATTTACTTGTCTATATATTGTTCCACCTGATCTTTTAGGTCCCTATTTCACCTCGACGGTTATGTCGTGTTAAAGCCTATATGCGATGGATAGACTCCCGTAACCATGCCATATTTGTTTACTTGAACAGAATTTCTTTCTAAAAGAAATGGAATGGTTAATTCCACGAAAGAAGTCTTTTTAACGAGGTACAACTAGCAATTCCTATTTATCTGTTACGGAATCAACCATAGATCAATTCCCCTTCTATTTGGAGTATTGAATACACCCATAATTCTAAGCTTCATGTTACTCCTACTAAGAGACATGTCAGAGCCAGGGCATCCCAATCGGATTGAACGGGATGACAGTTTCTCATTCCGAATCTGTAAAATCAGAATTTCGATCAAATCACACATCGCAATATACAAGGCTTTCTAATTCTTTAAGAGGTTTATCTAAAAGATTCGCGATATAACTAGGAAGACGCTTCAAATACCACACATGAGTTACTGGGCACGCGAGTTTGATGTATCCCATTTGATATCTTCGTACCCGAGAATCCACAAACTCGACTCCGCATTGTTCACAAAATTTCGGGCCTTCTTTTTCATCTCCGATTACTCGATAATTTCCACACGCACAAATTCCACTTTTTATGGGTCCAAAAATTCTTTCACAAAACAACCCATCTTTTTCCGGTTGATTGGTTTTGTAATGAAAAGTATAGGGTTTTGTCACCTCTCCAACCACCTCTCCATTAGGTAAAATTTTATTGGCCCAAGCAATTATTTGTTGAGGAGAAACTAATCCAATTCGAAGTTGTTGATGTTTATATCGGTCGATCATAGAAGAAAAATTCGGATTC